GAATTGTCGGGGAGCTTTGGCTTGCTTACTAGCTCACTCACTTGCTTGCCCCTTTTCAGTAGGGGAGGTTATTTACTAGTTCTTCCTATACCTATAGTTGAATGATTGGTAGGTCCTCTATGTCGTCAGTTAAGTGAGTTATTCCTAGTCCCCTGTGTGCGGACTTCTTCTTGCTTTCCCTTTATTTTATGTTGTAGGGGTACTAAGTTTAGAACTTCTTCTTGGTCTTAAAGTCGTAAAGGGTAGACTGGCTGACTTCCTTGTCGCTGACGATTCTTTTGTACTTGATCCCACCAAGCAAGCAGAAGCTCCGCCCCAACATCGGTATGCGAGAAGTTTGACTTCTTTTTCATCCATCATCATCTCTTCCTCATAAATCCAATCAAGGAAGGATTCGATATCTAGATTCCCACTGGACGATGAAGACCACCTGGCTAAAGTTTGGATCTTTCGATCTAACTCTGCCCTTTCCAACCAAGGCCCAGGAAAAAACCAGACACATTGAAAATCTTGGGCACGAGGCAATCCCTCCTTCCAATTCCAGATCTCCCTCCAGTTGCAAAAGAGCCTTACTTTCCCGTTTGGTGGAAAGGCAAGATAACCCACTGGCTAAGAACCCCGGTCAAGTCCGATCTTACAAATTGGAACTTTGAAGAACCTGTCACACCTACAATCGATGAGGATCCAAAACCACCAAAGGTTATCGGCATGCTCTCACTAGAAAACCATCCGCCAACAAAAGGTTGTCTCAGTTGCTCCCTAAGTCCGGTAGTAGGGTGAAAATCACTCCAAAGCCACAAGAAGCGTCTCGATGAACAAATCCCCTATAGTAGAGGAAGGACGGCGACCAGCGAAGAATCCTTGCCATTACCTCGGAAGATCAACGTGCCCAGAAGTGGAAATACCACGCTAAAAATACGTGGTGATTACTTAGAGGATGTTCCCACAAACTTCGACTCGGGATCAGACCCCCCTTGTACTTGTATAGGCGCGCAGACCTAGTACCTGCATTGAAGAGGAACTAACTGGAAGAAGTGCAAGGAAATTGCAAGCAGCATTGATGGAGCCAGACTAAACACAGACTGGATGATTAAAGGTATTCACGAGGGGTGCTGTATGCACAATGATTGATGCTGTAATCCTGCGTAGTATGAGATATGGCCTTGTCTTAGGAATAAAAACCTAACTCAGATACAGCCAATCACTGTTAACAACGAAGGACGGCATAATCAACAACGTGAATGTGAACTTCAAGTTTACGGTCCCAACTCAAGAAGCTGCTATCGGGCAAGTTCCCCTCCTGTCAAGGGCGAGGTTCTTTACAAAGAAAAGGAGCGCTATGAAGAAATCATTGCCTCCATCAAAAGGGAAGTACCTTATGCCAGGATCACTAGCCAGCTGCAGAATACGAACATTTTGATTTGAGTTCATAATAACTGGCAGGTTTCATTAAATCATAACTTCCATTTTTTTAGCTAAATTCTGCAACAACAAAGAAAATATTCTCTTTCTGTCTGGTTCCAATCTACGCGGGTCAAGGAGCGCCCACTACAAACCCCGGGAGTGCTTGGGAGCGGAGTTTCGCCTATCCGCAACCTTTCTTTCGACGCTCTCTCTGTACGTAGGCAAAGAAGCCCTAAATTATATAGGTTCCCCAGTGAATTAGACAATTCTATCAGTGAATTAGACAACCTTTTTACGGATATAAAAGAGAAAAAAAAGAATAATCTTCATAGGTCAAGGGCGCGTTTTTAGCGAGCCAAAAGAAAAAGAGGACTGATTGAATAGGGAAAAAGTTAGCTCTTGTCTTAGTGACTCCTCCTTCGCTAGTTGCAGTTTCAAAAGAAGAAGTTAGGGGCTACTTCCTTCCTTAGGTGCACCCCCTTAGGGGTGAGTGCCTTATGAAACTACAAATACAGGAAGGAAGGGAAATAGCTCGAGCGGATAGGCAAGAGAGAGCTCTTTGTTAAACGAGTTAGCCAGTTTCAAAAGCCAGCCCTTTCGAGGCGAAAGCGATCCTCGCGAAAGAGAGCCCCTTAGTTAGAGTAGAGGGAGTAGAGCGCGGGGAGGATATGAGAATGTCTCGTGTCTCGAAAGAGGGGACTTTACACTTAGGTTTTGGAAAGTTTGAGGGCGCTTTCTTCTTAAATACATTCTTTTATTTTTGACGAAATGCATAATAAGAATGGCTGTTGGACGTTGAGGATTGGTGCGCAACTTCGAAGAGGTGGAATGTAACTAAACACGTGTTTCGGTTTCTTTGCACAAAGAGAGTGAGGTTTGAACTGACTCTATTCAGAACATTGCTGGATAGACTGAAGGCGGGTATTTTTTTAAAAGAATGTTCAGGGCAGCCCTTTCTTCTGTTGTTCCTTCTAACATTGGGAAAATCAAACGAAGCACATGGAGTGGAGGTTTAGGATTCGACTGATTGAGAAAACTAATGAAAAGAGTCTATCAATCGGGAAAGGAGAAATCTAACAGGCAAAAGGCTAGACTAACCACTATCAAGGCAGGAAAGATACATTCGCATACTAGCTATCACAAACTAGATGCAACAAGTCCTTTTTCCTCCCCCTAAAATACATAAATAAAAAGAGATTCTCTAGCCTAGAGGAAAGAGAACTACTAGGATAGGAAAGACTGACTAGCTACTAGGAACAGCCTAGCTACTAACTCCCAAGGGTAAGCTACATCCCTATAGAGAAGACAATCTTCTTCTTTTCCCAAGATTGTCTGATAGAATATCAGATATCTCGGGGAGGTTTTAAGTCATTGCATCCTCTATTCTATTGGGAGTGATGGATGCTAGCGAAGAGAAGGACGGAAAGGCATAGATGAGTGGCTTTCTTGGGTTGGGATAGGGCGCAACTTTTCGTTGGAAAGGCCTTTCCCCTGAGTCCCCCTTTTTCCTGTAGGATGGTCGACACGATAAATGATAACAAATTCTCTCTATGAATCTCTTTCCTGTAGCTAGCCGCTGATAGTCAGTCTTTCTCCTTTTGGTAGTTGAGTAAGGTTTCTCAGCTTCCTTTCGTTTGAATTTCTTTCTTTTTAGTTCTTCCAAGGGTTCGGAGAGTGAAGCGAAGGATGAGCTGGTAGTTCTTTCTCTTTGGAGAGCTGTATGTAACGTAACTACGGTTCTTTCTGGAATGAAATAGCTGAGGCAATCTCCTAAGCCATAAGAGAGGAGGATAGAGTTAGCATTGATTGGGAAGGCAGGAACTAGTAATGAAAATTATCTCAGAGCCATCCCAGAAAGAGAAGGCCCCAAAAGATCTAACTATGTATGCTCAAGCTTCGAGCCAGCAATCCTGTGTAGTCCCTCCAATCAGTACAACCGATAGGTCAGATGCAGTCAAATCCTCTAGTGACTGGCCGAAAGACCCGCAAGTTCAACAGGCTCCAGATCCTTCCTTCACAGCTCCTCCCTCAATTGTTAACAGCAGGAAAGGTTACACTCCTGCCACCCCCGCAAGTACCTGACCCATTGCCAAAAGGTTACGACCCAAACGCGAGATGCGAGTTTCACTCAGGAGGAGCAGGGCATACAACAGATAAATGCTATAACCTGAGGAACACTATTCAAGACCTCATTGATCAGAACCTTTGGAACTTCCAGGAAGAAGAGCGATCTCTCGTAAAGCCTGAGGATTAAATCAGGCCGTATAGTGGACATGCATGCAAACCAGTCATTGTTGCAACATCAAACGGGGGCAGGCACCAGTCAAAAGGAAACTCCGGCAGAAAGGCAAGTAGCAAGTCACGAGGATGGAGAAGCACTAGTTATCACCGCCAAGCAGCCTACAAGAAAGAATTTTCCCACAACTAGGCCAGTCTACGTCAATGCATTCTCCCGATCAGCACGTTCATCACAACAGCGAGCCAAACCAAGGGGATCGGCCCGCGCCAGTCCCATCCCCCGTCAGAGAAGAGCCTCGGAAGTTTAATCCATTGCCCGCATTCGCCCCTACTCGAAAAAGGGCGCAATATCGATAAGCTCGATCAAGCCAATGAATGGAATGCAATCGGGTCAGATCGATCAAGGACATGCTAGCGATAAGCCTGCTCGCTCGAGGCCATGCATGCCTATCAGCTCGCTATTGGCTTGGCTATGCACTCGTATCAATACGTTCGCTCAAGGCCATGCTCTCGCTTCCATGTCCATACGCTCGTACTTTTACTGATCGAGTCCCTCTCTACGCCCACCCTGCACTTTTTTTTCTTTTTTCAGGCCGAACGAACATTACTTTTAATCATAAGAAACGAAGGAATGAAACAAACAAAGGATTAGATCCCTGTCTTAGTCTTAGATCCCTTTTGCACTCGCATTCCAGGAAGAAAGAAAGGAAAGAATAAGGCTTCCAAGCTTTTTTTGCTTTCAAGCCGCTTTACCAAGTAGGGGGGAGGCAGAGGCAGGAGTTGATAAGGCGTTTATATTTCTGAGGCTTTTGTGTTGTTTCCGGGTACTCTATAAGATGATGTAATAGAGAGAGGGGATTTACCTATTTTGAGCGATGAACTGGGAGCTCAAAGTTCCTGCGCTTATCATCATTTCCAATTCCTTGCTCTAATAACTTTTGGCTGTAGCGTAAGGGGCACGCTATTCATCAAACAAAGTACATTGCCTCTTGGCTGGGTCCAGATAGGAATACTGGTAAGATCTTACTCAGTTCTGTCAAGCTGAAGGCCCATCGGCTATCCACATGAAAGTGGGTTTTAAGACGCCCCTTTTCGAGGTAAAACTGGCATATCAGCAAACAATAAAACCAACCATTGCAGCTAGAGATAATCCCCAGTACCTGGTGAAACGGACTCTTTATTATATTAAGCGTCTGTGGCCAAGTGACATGGCTTTTCACTCTTCTTTTGTAGAGAAGGTTGCTCATCCAGCCGTCACTCTCCCTCCTCGCTTGAATGGTAGGTCACCCGCCGGGTCAAGCGCCTCCGTAAGACTACTGAACAACTAGTGGTCCTACTTCATGCCAGTCATTGCCTTTGCTCAATCAACAAGCTAACTGAAATCATTGAACTGACCCTCACGCTCAGGGCAGCAGTGATGTCCCGGTTGATGCCAATGACAATATGGTCAAGGCTTACATCAGTAAAAGAAGCCTTCATAAAGTAGGGCATTGATCGCTCTTAGTCGAAGGAAAGGATTCCGAGACAGCAGCGGTCGCCTAACCGATCCCTCCTTCCTAAAAGGTGGCTGGGATTTCCTAGGGTGCAGGTTGTACGGCGACGCCAGCTCCATCCATACTGGGGTTCCGTAGTAATGGGCCTGAGGGGAAGTCTTCAAGTACTCCTTACTTTACTCCCGGGGTTGATTAAGGGCGAGCTAAGAGGGAGGGACTCAAAGCCCTCTCTTAAATCAAGGAATGGAAATCTTCTTATTGCTGCTCCCAGGAAGCTTTATAAGAACTCTTTTCCCCTTAAGCCCAGGCAGTGTGAAGTAGAGCAGGGAACTCTGTCCTCGTTGCGGAATTGATTAGGCGGGGTGCAGGATCTTGCCACGGCTATGGCAGAAACACTGATAGATTACAAGAGGAGTGACTCTTCCAAACCTAAAGCATCAAAGGGTGGCTACGTCAAAGGTGGGGGAGACAAGAACAGCAAAGGCAGAAGCCCTATTGCAATCATTATCATTATATTATAAAACGCGAGTTATCCTGTCCCCTTTTCGCTTTCACTTACTATACATCATACAGAAGCTGAAGATGCAAGGTTTCTGTTTATCAAAGGGGTCCATTAAGCATGTGCTTAGAGAAGCCAATCAATGTGTACTAGAAATGTTATCCTAGCAACTCAAAGAATCTCGGAAAGAAAGGCAGAATCGAAGAGCTTAGTGTGAAAGGGCTTTCTTCGATATTAACAACGGACGGGCGGACGAAACAGAAAATAGCCCTTAGTACAAGCTATATAATTCCTCTTTCTTAGGAATTATAACTCATTTGTTTGGGTGAAAGCTCCTTCTTCAAAGCACGACATAGAGGAGTAGGTTGGTCATAGATGCGAATCTACTGCTCCCATATATTGATAGTAAGAGCTCCACTCTTCAACATCTTAGTTAAAATGGTAAAACCCGGGAATGATAATGAGATACCTCAACTTTAGAAAAAGATAAGAATAGAGTTATACGAAGAATCCGATCCGATCTGTCTCCGGGTACCCTAGTTTCCAAAAGAAGAAGCACCACCGGTCGTCGACACTGACCAAATCAATCCTTACTCTGAAAAGGAGGTATGGCGGATCGTATAACCTTGGGGACCTTATAGTAAAATCCCTATTAACGGCTTGGGTTCAATCTGTCTCCATGCATCATTGCACATGGCCCGGTCTCCTATCTCGGTAGACTACCGTCAACTTGTCCCGTGGTCGGAGGTTTTAACTTACTTTTCTCTTCCTTACCACCAAACCGGAAAGTCAGGCTCTTTTGCAACTGGAGGGAGATCCGGAATTGGGAAAAAAGAGGGGTGTTCAGCTTCCCGTTCTTCAGAAATAAATGGAAGACTAGATTGATAGAAATTGTTAGAGGCCTGAGAGTTCTGCTAGGCAGCAAAATGCCTTAAAGCAAGCCGGGGGAACTGGCTAAGTGGTTCAACTATCCTACATCTCGCCTGTTCATTTTAGAAGGAAAGTCAGCTTCAGTCCCGAGTGCAAGTTAAGATCAATGCCGCAGCTCTTTCCCCGGTCGTAGGTTTTCGGTAACTTCTCTTTCTTTTTGCTTAGTGAGATCGTGTACCCTGGATGACACCTATGGAACTAGTTGTTGACGAAGATGGTATGCACTATCATTCGGAGAAGTTCCTAGCTAGTTGGCCCTTTGGCGTTCTGATTGAGAGTTCAATCCTGGCTTTCGACGATTCAATAGGAACGAAGATCTGCACCTCGCGGGGTTCGTTTCCCTGGCCATTCTTCTACGTCTTTCGCTCGTTACTCGTTGGCTAAAGGATTGTTTTTTCGGCCATTCAAAAAAGTAAATACTAATACTGCTTTCTTGCTAATAAATAGAATCTGCCATAAGGTAGCAGGGCGAGTCGATCCACCTTTTTCTTTAATGGCTACTTCTACCAGTACCTCTTCGGTGCAAGGTTCAATCTCGGGATTCTCTACTCGAACCTTGGACTAAAACACAGGAAAAGACAGGAATCGGATTGGTCTAGGCCTAGGAGCATAGGTAGGTTCGTTTTCTTGATTTTCTTTTTTCTTTGCCTAAGAAATCTTGCTGGAAGGTCACTCTCTCTTCTCTGGGGGAGAGGCAATGTTCAGTGCACTTTCCTTTAGAAGATATCCGAAGAGCAAGACGAGATGGAGGTTCTTGAGCTCATCAAGTTTAGAGGTCCTAAGACCGTTTCTAGTAACGAGTTTGATGAGGAGAGATGATGGTACGGATGAGAAGGCAGCACGAGAACGAGCTTTCTTTCTAGCGGGGAGCGGGCCCCTTTCGGTCTTATCCTTATATTCGAGTGAAATAGCAGCTGCTCTTTCAGAATTCATTTTATATATAGATGATGGAAGCTTCTTTCTCAACTGAGGGTACTTCTCAGCTTGGGGACATCGCTATAGTATCTTCTTTGGCGCATTCTCTACGACGGAAATGTGAAAAGAAGGGAGAAAGATATTCCAACCACCGAGGTAGGTCTAGGCCCTTCCTTCAACCACTCAGAGCGCTATGTCCTGAAAGTATGCCCAGCATTTCAAATAACCTTAGGAGAGGCGGACACACGACAATGCTCAATGCGTTAAATCAATCTGACCATCCTTATTATCCCTCCTTAATGGTGATAGCAAAAAAAGAAGAAATAATAGAAAAACTTCTTTAGCGATGCCCACAAGAAGCGCTTCTAGAAGTGAGGAGACCAGGTTCTTTTGACATGGTAGTTGTTCAAGAGTGGAATTTATTATGTAAAGAAAGGGTCGGTTCACTCGTTCAACTACTTGCTTGGCCAACCCCTTCTATTTTTTTACTGTATTTCCCGTCGTAAGATGTAAACAAGAAAGCAGCAACTAAAGCGCACAGGCGAGAGCTTCCTTCTGAAAAGGGATTGGCTTTCAGGCGCATGCTAGGATGCTTTTTCTTCTTTTGATGAACCTCTTGCATTGCATTAAAAAAGAGTACCTGATCCATTATGAAGCTTGAAATTAGGAACCGCAGCCGAGCCTCTCCCTGCTATCCAATGAAACGACTCTTTCTGCGCTCTCAACGTGCATTTGAGAAAGCTTCCTATCAGCCTCGTAGCCATCAATCCCTTCTTTACCACATCATGGGGGTTTAGAGGAGATCCCAGAGGCCCACTAAAGCTAAATCAAGAATCTGCCTATACAGCCAGCGGGGAGGATAGCACTATTGGCAACGTCTGGCGTTAAGTAAGGCGAGTAGCTAAAGGCGGATAAGGAAAAGACAGGAAATAGAAGCCCCCTCCAGATAGTTGTTATAAAATTGATAGACGCATGTTGAATAAGGTAGACAAGAGATAGAAAGGAGGAAAGACAACTTGACCAGACAAATCACATATTAGCTCGATTCTCGACTTTATTCTTTCTTTCATCTTTCAATCCTCAACTTCTTCTAGCTGCTTTGCGTTCAATCAGAATTAGGTAGCAGGGAAGGGGGCAGGGTTCCCACTATAAGAGTTATGGCGGTACAAAGAAAGGGCTCACTGACGAAAAACAGGTACGGATATAGGAGCGGAGCACCGGACCGCTTAGACTCATAGGACGAAGCTGAAGAAAGTAAGCAAGCGAGAGCGAGAGGGAAAGAGATAAAGGAGGCAGAGAGCAGGAACATAATTATCTTATATTAAGAATAGGTATCTCTATAAGTGCATCTTTCTTTCTAATAAGAGAAAATAATAACATATCTAATAGAGATACCCCGCGAACTCCGCCAGCTTATATATAACAAGTCAAATGCCCTTGCCCTGGTAACCCCTCCGCTAGTAGTAGGAGGCTCTGCTATGGCACTATCAGAAGCTTCCCCTGCCTAAAGGCATAAATAGAGTGAGGAAAGCCTTTTGACACCCTTACTAGTAGCTACAGGTCTGAGAAAAAGGGGCGCTGAGTAGTGCAAATTTGGAAGTAAACATAAGCAGTGGAAACTGTTTACCCGAAAGTCAAACAAGCATAAGGAGATAAGTACTGGTATTCGCAACTATCTACGTGTGGATTTCTGTCTGCACCCAAGGGCCAGCTAGCGTGATGCTTTTGATTTGGATCGTAGGCCCTCGATACGAAGCTCTTCACATTTGAACCAATTCCGACATCTACTTTTCTCCCAACCAACGACTATCTATGCCATGAATCGGGTTCGTATGCCTTACTTTACCTACTTGACGAAAGGCTATCTTTCTTCAAGGAAATCGATTGATCAATATGAATCTCGAGAGTCCCCTATCCATTTCATTCTTTCCGGGATTAGTATTATAGATCTTGGGTGGAGACGACTAACTATCTGGTGCGAATGTACGCAATTACGATGCGCAGCGCATCTAACTATCTATGTCTCGCTGAGACAGTTCGGTTCCTATCTACCGTTGGTGAATAGAGTCCTATCTCTAATTGAGTATGACAATCGGCTAACTCTGGTTCTTTCGGATTGTTTTTTCCTTTTTTTATTTTACGGCCAAAACTCTCTCTCTATCTCCGGGCCCTATTTCTGCCTCATACAGCTCGGGATTAGGCTTTCTCTGGCCTTTCTACCTTATGCCTCTCTTATGACTTTTTTGTAAAAGTGTCCGCTGTGCCCCATTTCTTTTTTGACGATCCCTATGGTCTTTCCTTTTCCTTCCGGGCGAGTACGGCGGGCTTTCCTATTCTAATACAGAAGAAGAGAACCTTTCTAGATGTAGCTTTCCTTCCTTCCCTCACAGTGAGTTGAATAAGGAATTCTTAAACCTTGCCTACTATCGACAACTAGTCTTCCTGCTTCTATCTGGCCTCACTGGTATACCGAGACTGGTGCGTCTGCTCATATGACCGCTGCCGCCCGCTTTCATGGCTACTTCAGCACAGGCCAACAAGCAACGAACGAGATAGCTAGCTCATCCTTACTAGACTAATGTTTGACTTCAAAGAGGCTCACTTTCACTTTATAGTAAAAGAATGCGCGAGCCCGGACGCAAAAGCAAAAGACAATGGCTTTCTCCTCCCTTTCGTTTATGTACTACAATTCCAGAACCCTTTGCTTGTGTTTGTCAGCAACTTACCTCAACTGTAAGTAAAGTAAAAAGAAGGCGCATACATTTCGATACGAAAAACTCCAACACCAGACGGGAAAAAGTTAAAGTTCAAAAAGAAGGGGGACTTCCGAGAAAGGCTCAATAAGCGCTAATCCTTCAGTTAGGGAGAGATACCCATATGGGTGTACTTACACAAACTTGACTCTTAGAACCAACCCTGGGTCTGCAGCTCTTTCCTCGAGATGTGGGGTGAGATATATTCTCGTCCTATTTTGTGCAATAAGAGAAAATATCTGTTTTTAGGAAAATAGGACGAGAAGGCTCTGTTCGTGGTTTCTTGTCTTTTTTTCCGAGGAAGTAGGCCCAGCTTGTCTGGCGGTTCCAGGTCATTCATAATGAACTTATTAGAGTATAGAATGAACACCCCCTAACGTAGGCAAATGGATGCCCGTACGCTCCACCTTAACTGGAAGGGTGAGCAAAATCCTCCTCACTAAACAAAAAATGTGTTACGAAGGATTTAGAGAAGGGATTGCAAATAGGCCTAACTTTTCCAGAGTAGCAAATGCCAAAGAAGCAGCGGGGCTAGTTAGAAGCGCAGAGGAGGGGATAATCCCCGGCCTCTATAGTTCCTCGAAAGGTGAAGGTCAGTTCACGCATTCCCAAACTGACCGAGGGTAAACTTCAGGATACTTGTGCCCCCCTCCACCCCGTATGAACAAAGCACACACAAAGCGAAGCCTTTATTAAATATGTAATCACTCCTGAATCATACGTTTTCACATCTTTCCAGCCTGCATTAAATCGGAAAAGTGCCTACCCCTAGCATAGGTCTTTCCCAATTAGTATCGCTTCGCTGTTCCTATTTGATGATTGAATTGCTAAATCGACTTCCTAGTATCGCTGCGCTGCTGCAAGGTCGACTTCCCAAGTAGTTCATCCTCCCTGCTTCTTCCTTCCCTTATGGTATCGCTGTTCCTATTTGCTTTTTGAAAGTAAAGGAGGAAGCTGACTCGACCGGACGGGAGAGGTTGTTTAATAATCGAGGTCAGGCTGTCAGTCGGCTCCGGTAAGGAAGACCAGTCAGAGAGTACGGTCAGAGAGCTCCATGACCCGCTATTGGAAGTGAGAAAGCAGCGAGAGCTAGCAGTAGGAGTGGTAAGCAAAGTGGTTGTCGATGAAATTTCATTCAAATGAAAGCTGCGGTAGTCTACTTTGACTTTGAATTGAGGGATAGATGTGTAGGCTCGACCAGAACGAGTAAGAGCAAGAGCCCCTTTCCCCGTAAGGGCCAAGTGACCCGAAAGAAAGCTCACTGTAAGTACCATTCTGGAATGGTAGGACATTGTACAAACCTCCGCATGGATCTGAGGAAGCACATTCGGAGGAAGTTAACATTCTTTCCCGAGAGGCGTCAACGTCAAAGAAGAGGAAGTAGAAATCCATCCGAGGTTCCAAAGCCGCTCCACCAGGTTCTACTTGGAGGAATAGGTGTACATTTTAAGGATGTGAACACGGCGTGGTCAAGATTCTTTCTGGAATCAGATGTTCATCGAGCAACAAAGAGTTCCTTCTCAACAAGTATTGGAAGCTAGGTATCATATGGGAGACCTTGGAGTGGACATTCTTGGTGGACCAACGGCAGTAAGTAAATACTATGTCCTGCCGCGCGAAGAGAGCCACCCCAGAGTTGGCAAGGAGCAAGTATAGGGTTCGACATGTTGAATCAAGCTATCATGGAGATGTCTCGGTCCAGTCAAGTCCCAAGAATGGAACCAACCCGAGAAGAGCCCGGGGAACCGAGTCCTCCAGAAGTCGATATGGTCCCGGCTGAAAGAAATCCCAGTATATCGTCCAGAAATTCCAACAACTGTCAAGGCTCCAGTGTACAGTTGGACCACCACAGGTGTACCCGCTATGCAGCAGAGATATGAGACAGCATTCCCGGGCGTGGATCTTCTCAAAGTTTCCCAAAACGGGCATAGTTACTTCGCATTGACAATCTGAAGGAAGACTGTGACGGAGGAAAAAATAAAACAAGAAAGAGGTTGGTACAATGACTACGTTTCCCATCCGGAAGATTCTTTCTTCAACGGAGATGGTTCAAACATATGAAATCGGGCATTCTTCAGATGTCACAGCTTCTTAGGTATATAAAAAAAAGCCCAGACAAGGGTGCTATCTTCCGACCCGACATTTCAGATCACAGAAAAAGGCTAGGAGCTAGTGCCAGTCTAGCTGCTCTAACAAGCCAGCAAGCTAGTGGCATTAGCGCCTTACCCTTAAGTGAGTAAGAGCTTCTTCCTTCGCTCCACTCGCCTTACAGCACTTGAAGAATTCGAAGGATGAAACCTTCACAAAGATCAGGATGTCAGGCCATAACATGCTTGCTATAGAGAGATATAGATCTTTATTTCATATCTATGATGAGACCTTTCTTATCATGATCTTATCATCTTATTGGGTCAACAAACAAATGTCGTATATATATAAGTAGATGATCGACTTCCGCGAGTTCTAGTTCGGTCATACAGCATTCCTGCACTTCACCGGCCTTCTCCAGCAAGCGTATGAAAAAGCAAGGGTCCGCAGGAGAGTGTCACATGCCAACGTTAAACTTGGTAGTACGCCAAAGCGGATCTGTCATTTACTAAATGGCTCAGTAAAGTAGGTACTGGATTGGTAGCTTCATTTTTGCTGATTCGTGTGGGGTCGTGAAAGATTTGGGTTCGAGTCCCAAGCCCCCCTTGTAATCTATTAACAGCGGCATTCTCCCTATACTACTCTATAATCTATAAATTGAATTATGGAAATCTATCCATGACAGAAAGAAAAAAATCGAGAAAGTCTCGAAATTGGTCCAAACTGCCGTGGTCCACAAACATGAATTCTGGCCGAGAAAGGAGGAAGGGAATGGAAGCCAAAAGAGGAGAGTTTCCCAAGGGAAAGGGAAAAAGCTAACAAGGTTACCAAAAAAGACAGATGAAAGGCGGAACAGTCCGATTGAATTGATAGATAGAAGCAAGGTGATTTTTTCCTATGAAGAGAAGACGGGTAATGGGGAAGCGCAGCATCCCAACCAAGTATGGAAAACCATGATTGGCACAAGTGACTTCCTCCAAGTCATTGAAGGCACAAAAACGAACGTACAAGCAGGTTCAAGTAGTTCTAAAAAAGCGGGGAAACAGTTCATTAGATCACCAGAACGAGGGTTCGGAAATATATCAAAAGGCCTTTCCAAGATCAAAAGCGCGAAGATCCCATCTGCAACTAATGGATCCGGGTTACCTGAGATGAATGCATTGCTTTTCCCTTGTTTAGTGATTGGATTTACCGCCTGGTGGGGCTTACTTCCGGATCAAGTGATCATGACTGCACAAAACCTATCTCTATTGGATCCGGAGTGCATTCAAGCAGCAAAAGAGGCACTCATAGAAAGTGCACCGGGAATTGGAACAAGCGGAATCGAGCAAGCATTCGACCCACTTAAGCTAAAGGGATCGCCAGAAGGTGGGGAAGAATTGAAGAATGCACTCAAGGAAATTAACTCCGCCATCAGAGAGCAGAAATATGCACCCGTGGTAGCCATTCTTATGGGAGCGGCAGTGATGCAGGTCTTACTGTCGGGTTCTGGATCTGGAACGGGTTAGTCGAAACCAGAAGTTCTAAGTTCGGTCAAATCACAGATTTTTAGTTGTTACAATCTTTTTTAGATAGGACCAAAGCAAGGTTGGATAAAAAAGCGGACGTCCTGGAATTGGTCGATACGTTGAAGTGCCACTTTTCTCCAAGTAGGGGGGATCAAAAAGAGGAGGTGCGCCAAATGGTTCGCGATATCATTCGCATGTTGAAACCTCCGCCCTACTAAGTAGTTCAAAATCTTTCCTCAGTTGCGCAACTAAGAACCTAACAGAACTTTATTATTATTATTAGAATTCTAAAAGGATGTAGCCCCGAGGTAAGAATCACTAGAAGTCATCTAATTTCGGAAAGAGACTGTCTATTGCTGGCTAGCTATCTCTGGCCCCTTGGTTCCTGTCTATGAGATGGCACGACGCCTTAACTGCGGAAGATTACATTCCCCGCTTTCAGATGGGTGTCTCGATCCGTGGTTCTCGATCTCGTCCTACAATCGGCATAACAACTTCTTTCTTCCTCGGGGGAAAGACCTGTTTCATAGTTTAGATTCATAGTCAGTGGTGCAGCTTCGACAATGCTGTCTTCAGGAGATTATTTATACCATTCTACATTGAACACTAAAAAGATCTCCATAGTGAAGACTAAAGCCTGTGTCGTGGAAAAGGTCCTCGAATGGACCCGCTTGACCTTCTTTTCCCAAGTAGACAGAAGTGAAAAGAAGTGGATGTAGAGGAAGAAGCATACCATCAATCATCTACACATCACTTACAACATTTAGAAAGACCTTTTCTTCAAGGCTGTATTGAAAATAGGGATTTGCACACTTCTTTCTTTCCTGTTCGAGCAGCACCTACTTATTCCACTTCAGAGGATACCTACTTTGTGAGTTAGCTTGGTTAAAAGAAAGGGTTTTCCCTGACTTCATTCCTTGGTTCGGTAGCTCCTTGGTTCGTGCCGGTCTACTTCTGCTACTCTAGGTACCTGCCTATCATCAAGGTCCCTAAACTCATCTTTTCTGTACATATAAATTGGGCTAGGAACGTTTATTGAAGGTTGTGTGTGTGATTGAGAGGTGTTAGCCTTCAAGGGGATACTTGCTCTAGCTGGCTTGAAAAGCTAGTTAATTTCATTCCCTGCTCAATCGCTACCTACCTTCCCCGCCCTTCGATTTCAATAAGTTGGAGTGCCTTCGCTCCATTGCTTAGGAATGGTATGTGGCCCGTGCTAAATAACCCCGTATGACTCAACCTTTGTTGTAGTTCAAAAGCTTCCTCTGTTTTCTGTGCTTCCAGTTGCATAAAGAAGTTCTTTTGCTTTGGCGTCCTGCCTTCCCGATTTCTTCTCTGGAGAGATATCCGTAGGCTTTCTTTCTGGTGAGCTTCCCGCAAAGCTAAGTAACGAATAGGGAGACTCTATCCTAGGGCCAACTTCTTCTGCAGCTCTTGCCCCAGGTCGTGGGTTTGGTTTAAAGGATCGAAATCGCCCTTTCCTGGTAAGCTAAGTTGCCCCCACCCAAGGGTTCTTAATAAAGTATCGGGCCTAGCAGGTTTGGTATTGGCGGGGTTAAGGAGTCTCGAGGAAAGTACTTATAGATAGATAGGCAAAGAAAGGCACCTACGAATGCCAATCCGCAGCGGAATAAGCAGGGGATCAACCAATGAAATGATTTCCTCTGGATAGGATACTCTGGATCCCGTTTGTTCAAGGGTATCACAGGGCATCCCGCTATCATAGGCTCGAAGTCAGCTCTCCTAGTAGCGGCCCTAACTATAAGTGATTTGGGGCACCGAATATTCCTTCTTTTTTTGTGTACACGAATTGCTCTATCTCCGAGCCAAGCTCAGGTTCGTCAAAGAAGTCGATCTAAGATAGGAAAACCTTTACTTTATAGGAACAAACAACAGAAGAAAAGATTATCCTTCAAGCCTCCGTACTGGAAGAGAAAGAAGGCACCTATGGATAATGAAACCTACGGCTAAGCTCTCGCTTTCTGCTCTTGTTATCGCGCTCCGAGCTCCGGTTACGAGGATTGCATGCAGCAAAGCCCGTAATAAATAAGAAAAAGGCGGTAGGGTCTTACCGACTAGACTAGATATGGGTGACCCTTCTTTGTGCTTACAGGTGCGCGAAGGGGTAGTAAGAACAGAGAAAGTCTAAGGTCTTAAGTCGAGAAAGGGTGCCTAAAAGGGCGAGTTCGTCCTGCAGGGTAAAATAAATAACCCAATAGGCGAGGAGTTCGGCTAAGCCGGAAAGATAGATCGAGTTTAGCCTCTTGATTTACTTTCGAACTGAAAGAAGCCGGTAGCAAAGGAAGTGGCAGCAGTGCTTTATATAACTGCTTTTAGGTCTAGAGATTCATCCCCTAGTCTGTGAGGAGCTATTGGAGAAAGAGTTGTAGGGGAGGAGACCCGGCAACAAATTGGTTCCTACGCTCTCCCACCAGCAAGTGGCTAAATCAATCGGCGGCATCCTGCCTAACATAGAGAAACTTTTTAAAAAGGCATAGTTCAGTAAGAAGAAAATCCATTTCTGTGCCCCGATGGGCCTGCGACCCCCTAAAAAGTCTTAACTTAATAAAAAAGAGTTAAGATAATATTTTCAAAGATATGGGCCACCCAAACTGAGTGTCTGGGCCGAACCTGTTAGGCCATAAATGAATCTCGTCTGGTGGGACCGTGGCTAAATAAATAAGACGTTTGTTTTATAAGTATGTGCTGGTTGAGCCCTCATGAAGCTTTATTTCTAGAGAAATGTATGTGAGAAACTGTCAACAAGTACGACATGAATTAACGTTTTAACTAAAAAAAGTATCGGCATAACCTATTCATACAAGGTCGCCCCTCTCCGGTTGTTTTGTTGGGACTGGGAATCAATCCCAGAAAGAGCAATCCGGACGAGTACCAAAAGAGATCATAAGTAGCATCGTTGATCGACCCGCTTTTGATGGTGTAGTAGTCACGAAAGGGAATTCCTTTAGTTGTTCTTTCTGTAATGATAACTATGAAAGATACCAACAGTGATACCCCTATTCAAGACAAAGAGACTTCCAGTGTTAATTATAGACAGAACAGTACCAAATTCTCAGCATATGAGAAAGACTTACATTTTATCATTTTTTTACTAATTGTATTCGTATTGATGTTAATATTACTATTAATAGTAACAGTAGATGAAAAGCCTACTCTTATTGAAAAGACTTAAAATAATAATAAGAAATGAAAGATATTATGTTATTAAATAAACTAAATAATTCTTATATGTTATTCAATTGTATGAATTCTGGAATCCATTTCGTTATTTCCCCATCCCAACGTTGTAGTCCATTAGAAAGGTTAAGTCAGACTAGGAGTGTCAACATGCCAGTGATGAGGGACGAGCCGGTTGATCCAACTAAGTTAATACTACCCCAGCATAGGGTATCTGGTTCGTTCCTAGTGCTAGATAAAGAAAGTTCATTAGGATATAAGGTTGTGTCCAAAAAGGGTAAAGAAGTTATGCAGGATTCAAACTTAGGGAAGCAATTAGTTGTTGGAGCTAGTAGCCAATCGAAAATTCTTAATATAGATAAGGAAAATGCTCCTAAGATCGAAAAGGATGGAGGTTTACAGGACGCAACAAAGGAGAGCATTCGAATTAATTCATATAAACCGAAAGAAGAGGAAAGATTTTATGATACAGTTGAAGAGGATGTTTCGAAAGACTTTTTTGACACCACTGAAGAGGATGTTTCGAATCAAGAGGTCGATGGTTTAAAGGATGTCATGAGGGATAGTAATCTATTTTTAGACTATAAACCGAAACTGAAAGCTAAAGATAAGGAGATCTTTTTAGATAGCGCTGATACTTTTAGTTTCAATTGTGTTGCTGGTTTGACGGCTTCGACCTTGAAATGTAAAATGCTTATTATATTAGCTATAGGATTCACTATTTGGTGGACAGAATTGCCAGAGTTTTTAATCTATTTTGATCCCAAAGATGTATGCCTAGATGTAAAATGGATCAAGCTAATGAAGACAACAATCAAAATTATGACCGTAATCAAACACGGTGTGTCTGTGCCAGTGCCTGATGCTAATGGTAAAATAGATATAGATTGGAGGTCATTACCAATGAGTGAGCTGTTCAACCAAAAAGCAAGGGTATTGGTAGTGAAATTGAAGAATTCGATCCCCTGAGTATCAACACGGCACATAAAAGAAAGGCCACTCTTTCGATACTCTTTGTTGCCTATTTAACCCTTGCCATGTGTAGTAGCTCCTTTACCTAGTAAACTACTAAAACGTAAGCCGCAACAAGCAGGAAATCTGTGGCTGGATATGTGCTGGGACTCGAATCTGTTATTAGTGGGGTGCGTTAACCAGAAGGCGGCAAGAGCAATAACATGAAAAGAGTCGGGTAAGGGTATCAGGAAGGTTGTCCTTTACGCCAGTCATTAAGGATCTGTTCCAACGTTGGCTAAGATCAAAGGCAAATGCCCTATGAGCGCTTAAGCCGAGATTATTCGCCACCGTATACAAGATTCTAAGTGGAAGATTATGAGCCACTGGCTGATAACAAGGGTAAATAAACGAGTCCGGTTGTGGAAGGGAGAAAGCCAACTCCTGCTGATGAATATATACGCTACTTCCCGCCCCTGAGGAAAGGAGGTGTTTGGTAGTGGTAGAAAAGGTTCTCTCTCTACTTCTTTGGTTTTTGGCTTTACATTCTTCGATATGTGGGGCCTTTATGCCTTGTACACACACTCACATAAGGCATGAGTCTGGTACGGGCGCTACCACGCGATTGCTTCTATCCCGACTCCTCGCTCGTTCTGTACTGCTTATTTCGTTCCTTTAATTGGATTACGGGGTATGGCAGCATATGTCCCTCACACTGTATGATGCAAAGTTAGGATCCGGAAGGCATCTAAGCCCCTAAGAAAGGCTTAGAACTTCATTGAAACGAGATGTTATACGATCCCCTGAAAGAAAGGGGTTGGTGGTCTATTTGCTTGTTTTATTACTTCATTCATGGGGACTGATATGAACAAGAAGGTAGAAATCAGAATTCTACGAAAACCCATCAATTAGCAGTGAGGAGGATAGGTTTTCGTGTTTTCAAACCCGTTCGTTCCTTTAGTGATACCACTGGATGACTGTAAGCAAGCTTCTCCTAGCTCTCGTCTTTGACAGCTCGTTCCTCGGACCTCTTGGTTAAGGAAGGCTGCGGAGCATTTCATAGGAGTCGCCGCAGGGAATTCAGACAAAAGAAATTTCTCGCCTTTTGCAGTAGCGTCGAGTCTGAACCCGCTGGTGTAATTTAATTAAAGTGCACGAGTTCAGGAATGCCTAGCCATACTATTGGGAGCAGGGAGGGGGACAAAGTTCAAGAATGGTATCCAACAGGAAGTCGAAACCCGAACAGCAGCGACTTCGTCCGTCCAAGGGAAACTCCTCAAAAGGCCAGTCGTCTCTAACCCCTTCAAAAAAAGGTTTTTTGGTTTGCTATAGCCACCCAGAAGTTCTCTATCTCGAAAGCCGCCCCCTAAGGAAGTAATCAATAGGGTTGGTGTCTCCTCAGAATCAGACTTTGAAGCGTCCTCAACCCCCCGGCACACTGACCATGTTACAGGACTGTATAAGTGGCATAGGCAAGAAATCTCCAAGTGTAATAGGGTTTCTAGCAGTGCCCCGGACCGAGGAACCGTACAAGACTTATCGACTGCGTGGACTTGGACTATCGGTTTGGGTGATGACCCTCACTGGGGCGTTGGGGAATTCAATAAGGACTGCCTCCTTCGCTACTACCAACAGGGGAATTGCTTAACTACTTAACGCAATCACTCACATCCGGATTCTTACTACTTGGAGCGGTCCAGAACCGGAATTGATACAAGAGCCTTGCGAACTCTACCTCCAATGCTACTAAATAACTAAAACTTGCTACTACGCTAACTACTAATATGACTCTCCCTTACTACCGGTCAAGCAAGCTCTCTAACACTTCCCGTAACTCAATTAGTTGATGCTAGAAAGCTTGGTTCTGATCCCGGTGATGAGCTAACTAAAAGACTCGAAGAAAGGTTTTATGCGGGTGGGTGTTCATTTGCAGTTGCTGGTCGGGGCCGTGGGGATGGAAAGAAAGATGAATAGTTCGGTTGGCCTTTGCCTGGCACTGGAACCGGAGATGGAGACAAAGGTGGAGCTTACTCGCTTGAATCGCTTGGATCACCTGCGGAGATGCTGGAAACTTTTGCCTACTGGGGTCTGCTTGCTCCGGTAGCAGGTCCCTAGCTGCTGGTAGAGGGAGAGAGTAGGAAGGATTTGAAATCTTGCTTATTGACTTCATTTACGGTACCGGGGGTGGGAATAGGAAGAGATTTCATCACTCACTTAGATAGAGGCCGAATCGAATAAGCGAGCGCGGCTATTTCATCCGCATCTGTTGTCGTTGAAGGAATACGAGCAGCAAGAATGGCTATTTCTGCTCTTGGAGGAAGGGCCAGTAGCTGTAGTAGTGGAAGTAGTAGTAGTAGCGGTCAGTCTTTTTGCTGTTACAGAAGCAATAGGCTTGGATGGGCGTGATAGCTTGAAGAAGGAGTACCGGGCTCAAGGCCCTTTTTATTTGTGACTTTGACTCTGCTGGAACTGGCTTCTGTTTTGGATGCGCTTCTCTCTTTCCTCCCTGTGCCTATCTTGAATGAGGAATAGCCTTTAAAGCAGTGCTTGTTTTCAAGGAACTTCTTAACTTACTATGAATCGCATCTCTCAAGTTAGAAGGATTTGATATTGGGCATTGCCTTCCCTTACTTACTAATGGGCAATCAGTCCAGCCTTTTCTGATTCACGTGGCAAAAGCCCATCTAAGAGCCTATTCATGTGCAGCTGACTAGGGCAAAATAGAAGGGAAAAGGGCTAACGGAACTCCCCTTCTCGAGTGAGAGTTCGATCCGCAAGCTTCATGCTTCCTTCATGCCCTACCTTCACGCTCTACTTACTTCATGCTTTCCTTACTTCTCTTCTTTCCTTCGCTCCCGTACTCATCCTTGAGTCGACATAGGATTGTGTCTACAATACGCATTTTTGTGAGAAACTCACCCTCGTCCGTACATATCACGCTCCTATGTCGGTCGAGCAAAGTTTCATCTTTTATTCTCGCTAGTGTGAAATCTATGAGCTTGACCGAGGTTGGGCTGTACGGGATGACGGGTGCTTGATTGGGTTGGTTTTCTTTCCAAATTTTGATGGGTGGGATGAGGCCGGCATCAAAGACTTTTCGAAAATAAATGTATAGACCAGTAATTGCGTAGTATAGTAAGTATAGATCAGAGCAGGCACAACATCACTGTCAAGGGCATTCTTATGAGGCAAAAAGCAAAGAGTTGGAGAGGTAAGTAGAAACCCGATAGTCACCCCTACATAGTAGGAGGATAGTATGGAAAGCAGGAAGCCCTACTGGCACATCAAATCAAACTTGCTTGGCGCGGGTGCACTAGCTTCTGGCATGGCTGGCGTACTACTTGCTGCCTTGAGGAAGAGGCCCGAGGGACTATCGCAAGAGAGCTGGCAATACTGGATAGCAAGAACGTTTCAATATTCATCCAACCCTTCCTTTCGTAAATTCCCGTCTTGCTTTTACTTTTAAAGAGTGCAGCCACTTCCGGATCCGGATTCAATGATTGTGGAGTGAACGAAGCCAAGTCCAGTATTGTTTTATGAAAAAAAAGGAGATGGGATGGGAACTTATTAGAGTGTGGCCAAGCCAAGACTCGAGTAGCCAAGTGGATGCAAAGACTAGAAAGCCAGTGAAGAGGAGCCATCTTTAAATTTAAGAACATCCATGCGGGTTGAAGGAATGAATAAAGGGAGCTTGAATGGCCATTTCAGCTGTTGTAGTAAGGCCATTAGGAAAAGGCGTAACCCTAAGTGAGAGAAGTGACCCAGTTGAGTCACCTGAGGGATAAGCTGTGATGGCTCTTGTTCCCAGACCAGGAGTGAGTTGAAGCCGAGAAGAAGCTGGTAGTCTTAGCTAGGCTAGAAGGGAGAAGCCCTTAAGTAGTAAGCCTTAGGGCAGTCACTTTCGGAAGGCCAAGAATCATCGATTTAGGAGTTTCCGGTGTAAGGCTCAAGACTAAGAAATTAAACTATAGCAATTCTTGTGATTATTGTTCACTCGGAGTTCTTTCTTCAACTCTGGGTTTCGAAGAGATGGGCCTTGAGCCTGTGATTGGATGCCCTGATCCCGGAGGAGCTGAAGAAGAATTAACAGCTAGTAAAAAAAAAGCTAGCCACTAATTTCATAATTCCATTTCAGTCCCTTACTGGTGCGCAGCGAGAGAAGAAGGAAATTCTTTATTCAAAGCATGCTACCACCGAAAGAAGGTCAACCGAAGCAGTTCCATGTATTGTATTGCTCCTTAACCTGACGATATCTACCTATAAGAAAAGGAATACCTGGAAAAGTCATTCAATTCTTCCTCGCCAGGAGAAAGGCTCAGGGCCCTGCTCCCAAGTCTGTCTTCTTTCAGAAGCTTTGATCGGAACTTCAATCTCTTAGTCATCCTAGCGTAGAGATTGATTCTATCTTCTTTACTTGACCTCTTTCCTTGCGGCTTGGCGACTCTGAACTCAGAGGTAGCTGGGGCCAAGAATTGCTTTCGAATTCTGCTTTCACTCTTCTATCTATAATAAAGAATAGTTGAAATCGTAGAATGAGAACGGAGAGTAGAAAGAGAGGAGTTGCCGCAGGGTCAAATGCTTTCTTAGCTTTCCCAAGTTACTGTGCTTTCCGCGGCTCCTAGGATTTGTTAGAGGAGGTATCGGTAGCTCTTTTTGTAAGTTGATTCTTAGCTCGAAAAGAAAAGGAGTTAAGGAGAGGAGGAATCCGCTGTTCTAGCTCAAGGCCATCCTTTGCTAGTTCATTCCCTGCTGTCTCTGAAATAGAAGATGTAAACTCTTCTTTCAACTCGGAGGAACTCTTTATTTAGGAGCGAAAGCAGATGGATCCGTTGCCACTTTCATAAGACATAAGAAAAGAAGAAGCTCTGTCGGAATAAGGTCAGCTATTTCACTTTAGTTCCCTAGCTGCTATTAGTCCTATCCGAGTTGCTAGTAGGAAGCTCTCCGTCTAGCTATTAGTCAGTATTAAGAAAAACGTCAATAGCAGCGTGAAGTTCCCCCGATCCCTCTGCTGGACCTATCCGCTCTTTCTTTACTATCCGCCCTATCCGAGTTAGCCCTCTCAATCTTAAGGGGGCACCTTAGCGCAACTTTCAGGACAGGAAAGGGGCAGCTTTGGCTAGACTAAGAACCCGAACCACGCCTATTTAGGTATTTATTAACAAGGCCCTTTGCTCGGTCGGAGATAGCATCTGGGGCCAAGGCCCTGTTCTGGTTACTACAATTAGTGTAGCACCTTTCTTTTTAGGGCTTAAAGGCGAAGCGCTTCGTCCGGGTCTTTTTTTCTCCCTCGGTTAGGGGCGGCTTTGAGTGGGCTTTATCCGTATGAGCGGAGCGTTCAGCGGTGTGGGCAAGATCTGGAGAGATTTGTTCATGAAAACATCCCCTTTTCGGGGTATTCCTCTTTAGTGATTGGCACCTGGGGAATGTTAGTAATTTATCTGGCAAAGGCCATGAGGTTTTGGTGTTTGCCGGCCTAACTCACTAAGCTTCCAGTCTCATCTGTCTGAGATCCTAACTCGACGAAAGTATAAGCTGAAGCAGAGGCTTAACCAAGAGGGATTTCCCACACTTGGGAGTTCACCTATATGCCCCCATAGATCCAACTATGGTTTCTAATATAACAACAACATGGATTTCAACTAAATCAGACTACGTGTATATAATGAGGTAAAGCCCTATGCCCGAGGTCTATGTAAATTAGAACCTCCTTATGAATTAGCTTTGTCTATGAACTGAAACAATAATGATTCAGCTATAGCAGCCCGGGGGAGCCAAGCCCCTGACCCAGCAGCTCCACTAAGTGTTCATCCAATCACTGCATGAAGAAGAAGCCATGATTGCATTCCACTTGTCGTTGATAGGACAAGTTAACTGACTATATGCGAGTAGAGACTACAGGCAAGTGGTCTCAAAACAAGTAAGTAATAAGTGGATTCTCCCTATAGAGCATAGTGACAAAAGTAAAATTTAGATATGTAAGTATCATATGTATAGAAAGAATGTACTGGCAATGAACTGGCTAAGTCCAACCAACCATGATGGCAGCCTGCCCCCTATAGCCAAAGCAAGCGAGAGCAAATAGTAATTTCATGGAGTAAGGCCAACTATTACCAATTATAGACAAGTTCAACGACTCTATGCTCTGCTCATATAGATATGGGAATCCAACAGGGGTTCATGACAACTATTGTGACTAAGGCAAAACGTGAAATGAAAAGGTTTTTAAATATGTCCCACCCGAACCAACACATATGGTGGATTCATAGTTCTGATCTACCGGTATCATATGTATGTGCATCAATGCCTCTATCAGGCAGCCTTACCTTAAGAGACTATTATATCTTAGTCCAACAAACATGAAGCTGCTGCATGGACTGCAGCCCTTAATGTCGCATGAGCCATCTTCATCACCGGGTGCATCGTAAGTAATTCCTTGTTCATGTCATCCAATGACGGTATGAACCTAACATTGTTTCGTATCGTTCAGTGTCATGCGGGAAGAAGGTAGTAACCCATTGGTGTCTATGTGTACTAGTGGGTACGAACACTCTAGGTCACGCACTATGGGTCCACGGAGAACTTGGCACGAACACGTCCTTCCTGGGCACGATCGAGAACTAGTGGTCACGTAGAACTCTCTCCATCCTGTTCACATAGGCTAATGGAACCTACAGCTAAGACGGCAAGCAAGTAGTCTAAGGCAAGTGCAAGTACTTACTTCTACAGACTACTCATTGGTAACAAGTCATGTAAGTATCGGTTCAACAGAGCAAATTCAAACTTAGGTATGCAAGTCTCATATGTATTAAGTCCACATGCACTCAATGGGGAACTCTCTTTCTTTCCAACCTCAATGGGGGAAGTAGGCTTTCCAACCGGGAAAGCTCATGAAATGGCCTATTTCATAAAAAATAAAATCCATTTATGTGCCCTGGACATACTCTAACCCATAAAAATGAGGTTGTGCTCCAGGCAAAAAGCCAAATGATAAGGTTTTGTGAAATCCCCAAAACAACCCCCAAAAAAAAGATTCAATTCAAGTTGTGTACTACTTAGGGAATGGTTGGGTATGGATCACCTATCCTATTAAAAGGGAAAAGTGAAAGGTCTCCATGCGAGTCTCATATTTAAATGGATTTCTCTTTCGGAAACCATAACTCGGAACCTTATAACAAGGACTAGAATGACTAGCTAGCTTATTCGCTTTATAGCTTTGTGCCAGAGCTCTTAGAAGTCAGGCCTATTTCTTCTTCTCTTTCTTTTGACAAGAATGGATACCTTTTGAACTCGCACTACATAGAGTCTCGGCACTACAGAGAGGCTAAGCACAGAGAGTAGAGCTAGGCTATTGGATATAGCAGTGAAAGGGAAAGGTGGTGGGAGTTTGTACTTGCCATGGCAAGGACGTCTCAATGCGATATCATATATTAACAAGTATGGGCCAACCCAAGTAGAGTAACCAAGCGGAGTATATGAGCCCAGCTCTGACATTGGCACCTGGCTTGAATGGATTAATAGCATCAACTTTATTTATATGCTAGTTAAGTAACCTACATGGCTTCAGCAACGAATGTCTAATTCAGGTTGAGATGGATTTCTCATCTCCGTACTATAAGCTATGGAAGTGGGAAAGGGTGAAAGGGCATACCCCATAGAGAAACTTGCTGAAATGGCCTATTTTAGTAATAGGCAAATCCATTGGAGTCTCCAGATATTCTATTTTCTCCACAAGAGAAAGCCCAAAGCTTAAGATTGCATATTCAGAGCGTTCCGCTTCCTTCTCCACCGCTAGCTCTCCTCTCCACCCAGCTAGGCCAGCCAGGAAGCAAGCTCGAACAGGCCCTTGGTTCATATCCCAGCCAGCAAGCAGCAAGTTGTCTTTGACAGCATCAAACTACTGGGATCGAGTACCAGGATAGAGTACTGGCATTGACTCCTGGCTATAAGCGACACCTGTCAATCCTATAGAAAGGTCATGAGAGGGCATCTTTCATAAAGAAGAAAATTCATTTAGATTTAGTAGGTCAGATCAGGAATTTTTGTGCCTCCCAAAGTAGCCATTTTATTAGCAAAGAATGTATAATCAGGCTGTTTTCTATAACTGATATCTGACCAAGTATCCCATCCCGAGTGTCGCAGCCCGCCCAGCTCTGACTGGCATCTAAACCTACCTGGATCTATTGAATCACCACCCGGCAATCATAGATAACCTATCAGAAAGGGTATGTTTCATTCGATATAAAATCCATTTAATAGGTCCGATCCAAGCGACCTTATTGCTTGCTCCGACCCAGGTAGTGCATCCATAGCTCAATCAATCTCATTTGGTGGTAACTTGGGGTCCATCTCCTTTCTTTCTTCTCCCTATTTCCTTAAGCCTGTGGGACTGGCTTATCATAAAGGCCAGTGAAAGGGGTTAGGACATAGGTTCAAAAATCTATGGCAAGGACGTCTCGATGCGAGTATCATATGTATATCGAATTGATAGAGAGAGTCTCACACTAACCAACCAACTAACATGGATTCAACTGGTTGTTTGGGTGCCGTAGATATGCGAGATCGTATGTGGGATTATTCCCCTTGTTGATCCATTGGCACTGTAGGAGTAGTAAACCCATTGGGATTGGAATTGGCATACCACCTCTCCATAGAGAAACTTCTGGAAATAACATTATTATTCACTAATACAATCCCTTTAATGTCCCCGAGAAGGAGAAGCTAGTCATACAACCCCGGTTTCTAAAAAGAAAAACATTTTTTGAAGTGAAATCCGATGGATTGGACCTTTGTATAGATCCGGGTCACGTATTTGAACTCAAACCTCCTGTGAAAGGGTCATGGGTAGTGCCGTTGTGAAGACCTGTTGAGCTAGCTGTCTCTGCTGCTATGGCATGGCTCCAATGAATGTATGATTCAGCATCTTGAGATGGATTTCTCATCTCCGTCCTCTATGTGCCCCGATTAGGAGAGAGAGGGGATTCAGCGAACCCATCCAAATGAGGTTTTGACCATGGAAAAATGTGCAATGAGGAGGTTTTTTAAATCTGTCCCAACCAAACAAACTAACATGGAGGGATTTTCTATTCCAAAGAGATGCGAGTATCGGCTGTATGGCAAGGACCCTCTTACAATGTGGATGAGACACTGGCTGGATGACGGCCGGCTAGCAGCAATGATCTCCTGGGAACTTACTGACTTACTTATGTGTCCTCCCTGTGAATTAGGCTCCTTTGATTAGGGGCCCCTGTAGCACACTATGTGTAGCTCTACGTGTAAGCCTCATCCTCGTTACCTATATGGTGTCTTCAATTAGAACAGCTCTACATTGTACTAACTGCTGAATACTCCTTCCTCCTCTAGGTCTTGTGGATTAGTCCTCTCTCCCGATATGTGTGAAATCAATCAGTCACTAACCAGTACTTCCAGGACCACTCCTTTGTATCGTATGTGGGGAATCAATCGATTACTAACCGGTGCCACTCCACCTCCACTCCCCATCGACTGGCATTCTCTGGCGTGACCGAACTAACTCTGTGTCTGTCCACCTACCTTATCCTAATCACTGCATCGTAAGTAATGCCTCGTATCTTTAATCTTATTGATTTCTTGTTACAATGGACTAGGTCAACGTCTCCATGGCGATATCGTATATCAATGAGAAGTAGTACTTTCTATCTAGTAGTTCTACTCGTAAGCTACTACGGAAGCGGACTGGGACTGTGCGTACTGGGGAAGGGGGTTGCCTTCCTTGCTCTCCCTTCGTTTATTACGGAACTCAACTAAGTAGGATTAACTCAACTCTTTTCTTACGAGTAGTTCGTCAAAAGTCCTACATCCTCGATCGCAGGCGAAGAGGCAGACCGTGCAGCTACGGCCGTTTAACAATATTCAATACCTGCCTTAATAGTAACAAACTCCTTGAGTTTGAGTGCACTCACACGCCTAAGAAGGAATGATTAAAGCCCGGCCCCATCCATATTCAAGACAGGAATGGGCTAAGGTCCGACCTATCCAATCCTAAGAAGGTAGCTAGATCTTCTCTCTTGTTCCCTAGCTTCATAAAGAAAAGAGAAGGTCAAGGTTTGAATCTACTACGGCTAACCTCTTCTGGAGCTAGGGCAGTTCGGTCTCCGAAACCACCGATCCGCGTAGGTAAGTAGCAGCTATCTCCGACCGAGCATAACCGATTGATGGTAATAAAGACAAGGGCGGGGGCGTGGGATTTCATGAATAAGTAGAAAGATGCACCTTTCCTGTATTGCAAGGTGAGATAAGGTTTTTCTTACTTCTCTGGGATTGGATGAGGATGAACTTCTAGAGAATAGATCCTAGGGCGCTCTTCTCGTAGCTAGGCTTTCTAGGTCCGAGTAGCTAGGTTGTTCTAGAGCTTCCCTATCCTGTCTGTGAGTAATAGCAAGCTACCCTATGGAGTTAGTTTGAGGATACCTAAACTATAGTTTAAAGGCTTAAGAGAGGCCTTAAAGGACAACTTCTTACAGGAAAAAAAACCTATATCAGACAGCTCTCACTGGCCTTAGAGAACTGAAGGAAGTTTTAAACATACAACTCCCAAAGGAAAGAAGACTGACACTCAGCTATTCCTTTCCGTCCTTATCCTCTATAAACTGACCTTGAGAGGGAGAGATAGAAGGAGGGGAAGGCTTTATAGGGAGTTGGGGGTGGTTCAACCAGAAAGAAAGGATTAGAAATGAAAGGTTTGAATGGCCAAGCTATCACGTCGGGATAAGGCAGTAGGAGATCATCAGCTTATGGCAGGAAGGATGGATAAGCTCCCTATTGAGTACTTCGACAGTGAAGTACTTCTCCAAATAGGGAAAACTCTTGGTAAACCTATTCAAATTGATACGGTTACTGAACTGGCTACGCGAGGTCGTTTTGCGAAAATATGCGTTCAAATCGATCTAAGTGCTCCCCTTATTCCCTGGATTAGAATTGGCAAGCATCGCTTCGTTAAAAGATTTAATATGAAGGAGTACATTCCCTATGAAAATGCGATGGGAAATACATAGAAGTTGCATTCATCCTAGCAAAAACCTCTTCCAGAGTCTGTTTTTAGCAGCAAATGCAAATAGGGAGGTAGTGGTTTCCCTTTCTGGTATAACCCACAACCTAGACCCGCTTTACGATGTATTAGTCGAACCCCTGGGATACGACGCCCTGCTCCTTGAGTATCATGGGATTAAATACCCCGACCTCCCAGAGGCTCCCGAGAAAGCTATTTCAGCCTGCCGGGCAGTAAAGGGCAATTCCTACGTCCCTCATCGGTCTGAATCCCCACCCCCGCGGAAGGGTGGCGGCTTACGATCCTGTTTCAGCTGTCTGAACTAAAGCCAGTCAACTCGACAAATAACATCCTGAGCAGTTACGGCAATTAACTCTTGGAGTTATGACAGTGGTTCTTATTATCTTCCCTTTTTCTGAAGCCTATAAACCAGCTAAGAGACACTTTCATTGGGACCGTACCACTTTTCGTGATTAGGAAATTCCTTCTTGAATCTTGAGTAATAACTCTCCGGAGAATCTCTTGACTAGTAAATCAAGGAAGTCATCCCATCAGTGCCTTCTTGTGAGTGCTAGTCAGCTACCATCCTTGATATAGGTTGTTCTCCTGTGCTCCTGTAAGAAGTCCTTCCTATACCTGATGCGCTTTTTATCCTTTTGAGTTAATGCAAAGACCCAATTCGCCCCGGCTGGGATGGCTTCCGACCTAAGCGGGGTTGCACCGTAGGGACCCGTAGTCTCCAGTGTTAGTCTGCAAGCAGAGACTCGTCATCATCCCAACGTCAAAACGCCTTCAATCCAGTAGTATACTTCTAGGTGTCCAGTCTTTGAAACCAGACTGTAGTTAAAAGCCCGTCAACTAGCTAGCGTACCATACCACTTAGAAAGACGGTGACGAAAGTTGTCACAAATCAACCCTACTTCCTAGATCGGTCCCACTTCGCTTCTTTGAGACTGTTTGCACCACTGTCAAAGGAGACAGCACGCGCTCACAGATTATC